GGAACTGCTTGGCGTTGCATATTAGAACTCATTAAAGCCCGATTCGCGTCATTATGCTCGATAAAAGGAATAAGGGAAGCTCCAATAGAAAAATATTGGAATGGAAAAATACTTCGAAGATTAACCTGTTCCCAAGCAATAGTCAGGAATTCTTGACGGTATCGAGCTGGAACAACCTGGTCCTCCTGAATACCTCGACTGAGTGCCAAAGAATTTCCTGCTGCTATCATATAGTATTCATCCCTATTTGGTGATAAAGAAAGCATCCGGTTTTTTTTTGATTTTGATTCGTCAAAGATCTCATAAAATGGGCTTTCTAGAGATCCCCAATTACCCATTTTCGCATGAATTGCTAAGGATCCAATAAGCCCAACATTGATTCCTTCAGACGTGTCAATTGGACAAATGCGTCCATAATGACTAGGATGGATATCTCGTATTCGAAAATTCGCAGTTCGCGCTGTCAATCCTCCCGGTCCCAAATAACTCAATTTTCGACCATGAACTATTTGTGTCAATGGATTAGTTCGATCAAAAACTTGAGATAATGGGTGTAACCCGAAAAAAGATTCATAAGTGGTTGTTAATGGAGTTGAAGTTATCAAATTCTGAGGAGTCGGTATCAATTTATGTCTAATTGCTCCACATATAGTGCCTCTCACCATATTTTCTAAACGAACCAAAGCCAATCCAAATTGATCTTGTAAGAGATCCGCAACCGAACGAATACGTTTATTTTTTAAATGATTCATATCATCAAGTGCGCCCATTCCAAATTTCATTCCAATTAAATAATCCGCAGCCGCCACTATATCTCTCGGTAACAAGAATATATTGGTCTGAGGTATATCAAGATTCAGTCTATGGTTCATATTTCGTCGACCAATCCTTCCTAATTCACATCTTTGTTGAAAGAATTTTTTTTGTAATTCCTTACATAGGGATTCAGAAAATACAGGATCTCCGCCTACACACGTAAATTGTTGATAAAACTCTAAAATGGCAGTTTCTTTTGACCCCGTTTTTTTTTTCTCTTTCTCAGTTAGGAAAGACAAGAAAATCTCAGGGTAGCAAACATTTTCTAAAATTTCTCTTAAATTCAAACCCATAGCAGATGATAGAACTAGAATAGATATTTTCTGTTTCCTACTTACACGAGCCCATATCCTCCCTTTTCTATCAATTTCTAATTCTACCCTCCCCCCCCAATCCGATACTATGGTGCCGGTATAGACCGAAATTCCGTTATGGTCCGATTCTGACCGGTAATAGATACCGGGGCTTTGCAAGATTTGATTAATCACAATTCTGTATATTCCATTTACTATAGAAGTTCCCAGGGAAGTCATTATAGGAATGTTTCCGATAAAAATTGTTTGTTCTTGCATATCCCTACTGGTTTTCCAAATTAATCTCGCGGATACATATACTTCAGAAGAATATGTGATTGCTTCATATACAGCATCTCTTTCTTTTATCGACGGTTCCACTAATTGATATGTTTCCACAAATAATTGAAATTCAATTTCTTGCTCCGTATCTTCCATTTTTGGAAACTTAGAAAGTTCTTCTGTTAAGCCATGATCAATAAACCTACAAAAACCTTCAAATTGTATCTGATTAAACCCAGGTATTGTAGACGTTCCCTCATTTTCATCCCTGAACATTTTTCATTTCTCATTTATAGAAAAAATCCCATTATTGAACCATTCTTTATCGAATCATATGGATTGATCTAGCAACGGTGGAATTGATATTCTGTTTACTGAATCACATGAAATTTTATCTAACTATATAACTTTATATAGGATATAGAATATTGATACGGAGTATGAACGGGGAATAAAGAGAATTCTATTCCAAAATTGGAATTTTTAACAGATACAACTGGAAATAAATTAATAAATTTGACTTAACACTTAACTGAGACTTATCATATGATATGGATTTTTAGAGCTTTGTATAGAATTTTAAAAAGGGTATAGAATTCAAAAAAGGGATTCCATTTTGACCATTTACCATTATTATGATATTACATATTACAATCCGATTAAGTACCAGAAAAAGAAACGGATCTATGTTTTATATTTTGTCCGTTTGATGAGAGAAAGAAAGAATAATAAGAAAAAAGATCGAGATGATTAACATTTTACCTTTTCTAGATTTCATACTTCAGTTAAAAAAAGGAGGATTCGCCTATGCATAGAAATTTGATCTATTTTTGTTTTGAGTTTAATTCATATAATAAGATTTAATTGTGTTTGTGTAAGAAGACTTGTATTTATGAAAATTTATTAAAGATTTGTAGATATGACGCCAGCTTTCTATACATATCTGTTCCTTATCGAGATTCAAAAAACTACTTCTATTCTTTTATAGAAATTCTATTTTGGATAACATATGTTATGTCGTGCTGTATCAAAATTATTTTTTTTCTATAGATAAAAATTATATTACAGAACAAATAAGATATTTTATTAGATATATAGATTTAATATCTAATAAAATTTAGGTTCTGTGGGGTTTACATATATGCATAATTGATCTTATAATTGAGAAGTAGTTTTTTTGAATCTTGATTAGTTCTGTATCAATTCATTTTTCTTTTTTCTTATTGGGACAAAACCTTTTTAGATTAAAATCCAAGAATGGTTCATGAATTCCGAGTCACACGGTTAATGGTCAAAATTTTACCTGAATTTTGGCTTTTGTGACTGAAAATCCATATTAGGTTTCTCGACTCAAAAAAAAGGGGGGGGGTGGAAGTTGTGTGTTTTGAAATACTATACAGTCAATCGAAAAGATAGATCCAATCCAAAAACCAAAAACAAGGAAGTATTACACTTATTTTAGGAAAAGGATTAAGATGAAGAAAAGCGGGAGTACAGGAGAAAGGACCATAAGAATTTCCCCTCCTGGAGAATATTTGCAGCGATTTTGTAGCGTCTTGGCGCCATGGCCGAGCGGTAAGGCGGGGGACTGCAAATCCTTTTTCCCCAGTTCAAATCTGGGTGTCGCCTGATCAACAAAAAAAAAAGACTCGAAATACCCTATTGTTTTTGTTTTGCTGATGGAACTTGCCTTTTCCTCAACGGAAACATCAGAAGGGTCCGTTCTATAAAGTGCTCTAAATCCTTTCGAATTCACGGAAAACTTTTAGTATTGAAAGGGAATCTGTAAATTGGCCTCTCCACTACTGATTGAGTCTTTGGTTAGGCCGGGAGTAAGTTAATTAGTATTTTCGAAAATGACGCAAGTTATTTTGTCTGCAAAATCATAAAAATATCTGAGTACTACTAAAATTAATCCATTCAATCAATCTAATTAGATTGATTGAATGGATTAATTATTAATTGGTTTTTGTTACTTTTATTTTCAACTTTTTTATACAAAAAAAGGTATTCTTTCAATTGAAAAATAGGTCTATTTCTATTAAATATAGAAAATAAAACAAAATCGTATACGAACTTATTCAAATAGAATTGTTTCACCAATACCAATATGGAGCAAAATCTTTTTTTGACTCTGTGCCAATAATTCGACTATTATTGTTGAATAATAATGGAATAATTCCTTCATAGAGATAGGGGATAGAATTCACATGGATATTGTAAGTCTCGCTTGGGCTGCTTTAATGGTAGTCTTTACATTTTCACTTTCACTTGTAGTATGGGGAAGAAGTGGACTCTAGAGCAGAGGTACCACTAATTCAATTATTGAAAATTGAACTGCGGAATCAAACGATTCCTTCTATTTCAGAGTGAGTGGGTGGAATCAAAGAAGCCGAGAAACGAAATAGGAGGGCTCTGTACATTACATCCATATAATTCATATAGACATGTATGAAAATAGATTAGATATTAGATTGTAGCTTGATCCATATTAAGCCTACACCGTTATACAGTACACCTTTAGGCACTACATACACTCCAATAGAATACCAATAATGAGAAATGAGAGTATGGTAGAAAGATTCATTTTTCTTTCTACCATACTCATACTATACTCCTCCGATCAGATCTCCTATAAGACTGTTGATTCTAGTCCGCTCATTAATTCATTTAAAATTAATTCATTTAAAACGTGAAATTCGAATCCTTTACCCTTCTTTATTTCTTCAATCAGTGATAAGAATAAATAAGTCAAGTTTCATTCCACTTTATCGCCTTGACTTTGGCTGATGGTTTTTACGTATATTATAAGTAAAAAAGCTGTAGGAACCAGAATGAACAATGCAGTAGCAATAAATGCGAGAATATTTACTTCCATAATCTCACCATTTATTTTCTTTTTATTTACTTCGCAATAACTCGGGATTTAATCCCATAGAGATAATAAATCTTTCCCCTGTAAATTCAATTCAATATCAATATGATCAATAAGAATATCTGAATCTGAACGATAAGATCGAATAGATTCATCGTCGACAATTAAATAGTATAACATAGTTATATAGTATAACACAGGAGAATCCTTTATCCATACTGAATGAAATTTTTTTTTTACTTTTTTCTACCCTTTTTCCATTCTTTCTTTTATCTAAACTACTGCTTTCGCATCTGATGAAGTATCATCTAACCGCCTTTACACTTCCATTGGTTACAAACAAACCTAAACATATAAGCAAAATAGAAAAGGGGGTTATAACTTAACTCCTTCTAAGAAGCTAATCAAACAAAAAAGGTGTGATTGAGATAGATCATTTAAAATTCAAATTAAATTTTTGCATGTGTTCCCGACGAACATAGGGCACTTTAATGTAATTTCCATTACAAGAAGTCGGAGGAATCGAAAATCCCAGACTCCCAGTATCATACTCTTTTTTTTGAAATCCTCAATAAGACGCTCTCTTTAATTGTATGTACTAATCCACATACCTTTCTCTACGTCCAATCGTTATTAGGAAACAAAATGGAATTTCTTTATTTGTTATTTGTTTGCTGAGAAATGAAAAACGAAACAAATAACAAATAAAGAAACAATTAATAAATAATAAATCCAAAAGTGAAAAATGAATGAAGGATCGCTTGAGAATAAAATTCTTCTATTTGTTCACTTTTTTACAAAAAACAAAGAAGTGGACAGATATTTGTGTTTTTTTGTAGCGGGTTTTGATCTGTCGGGACTGACGGGGCTCGAACCCGCAGCTTCCGCCTTGACAGGGCGGTGCTCTGACCAATTGAACTACAATCCCGGGGAAATCAAGTAGACGGTATAGATATTCTTATGATTTCATTCAAAAACTTTCTATTTAGCTTAGTTAGATTAGAATTGTCGTCTTCTAACGGAGACGTGAGTGATAATCTATTGATATACACATAGCAATGCTAAGAGTAGTAAGGATTACTCATAATCCTTTCCTTCTTATTTCAAAATGGATAGATAATCAACCTTTCAATGAAAAAAAGAAAGAATAAACTAATGTAAAGTGTAAAGAAAAAACTCTTTTTCTTAGACTTTATACTTACAGATTATGGTATGAATATAGATCATCACCAAGATCAGACTCAAAAAAAAGGAAAAGAGTCGCAAATAGCGGGTGGGAAAAAATGGGACTTTTCCTTTTTTCGTATCAGACATTTCTGGAGAACAAAGGAGTTATATCATTTCATGTGTGTGAATTAGCTAATTTTTGGGCCGAGCTGGATTTGAACCAGCGTAGACATATTGCCAACGAATTTACAGTCCGTCCCCATTAACCGCTCGGGCATCGACCCAGGGAAGAATCAATTCTGGGCTTACTGATAATTCTTGATCAATCAATTTCCTTTCGTAATACCCTACCCCCAGGGGAAGTCGAATCCCCGCTGCCTCCTTGAAAGAGAGATGTCCTGAACCACTAGACGATGGGGGCCTCTTTGCCCGACCACCAGCACACTATGCTCATAGTATGAGCAGTTTTTTGAAATTGTCAATATAGAATGATATAGTCTGCCTATATCCGAAGAAGTTTTTCGCCTTTCGGGATTCCATAGAATTTTTTGTCTATTCATGAATCCTTCATTAGAATTGGCATTCCATTCGATATTTCGATATTATAATTTATATATAAGCTAAGCATTCTATTCTTCTCTTCTTTTTTCAACTTTATTGACTTGACTCTATTTTACTATATTATCTAGATATTATCTACTATAATTTCGATTTTTTTTAGTATATCTAAAATCTATAGTTTCGCTTTTTTTTTAGAATTTGGTTCAGAGAATCTCTTCGTAAACGACTTGCGAAAAGATCTTGAATCCATGTTGAATTAGTGGGTCCATGTATTATTTTTTCATCATGGGTGTTAGTTCAATTAGAGTCGGTCTTAAGCCCATTCATTGAATTGAATTAGATTTATATTTAGAAAATACAATGTCAAAAACCCTTTTTGATTTTACCAATATTTGCTAGGTTACCCCATACTCACCGGGTAAATAAAATGTATCATTTTGAAATAACGCATTATGCGAATAAAATAGATATCTATAAATATGTTCTAATTAAATACATTCACTAAACTCCTAGGGGTTTTTCCGGAATAAAACAAGATAAAGGCCCTTTTAACTCAGTGGTAGAGTAACGCCATGGTAAGGCGTAAGTCATCGGTTCAAATCCGATAAGGGGCTTTTATCCCAGCGAGAGTGTTCATATTTGAAGGTATAATAGATAAATTGTTTATATTTGTAATAAAAAAGCGTATAATTAGAAAAATGACTTCAAATTAAAACAAGTTATTCTTCTAATCAGATAAATTTGAAATTTTCTTTTGAATCGCCAACTATCCCTACAACTATTTGACTTTACATTAGTAAAATCAAACAATCAAAAAAAGTAAAGATTCGAAATCAACAAAATAAAAAGTAAATGAACCTAACCTATTGAATTATTCCTCTATATACTATTCTGATATGAAAATACGATATCGATATAGATTAAATCGAAACAGCGGGTCTTTCTTTTCTTTGGAGTCTGCAGGAATCTGTCAATATTTCCGATTAAATACTTAGGAGTTAATTATTATTCTTTAGACATAGAAAAGAATTTTTCTCTATCCTTCTTTGATTCCAGAACGCAGGAAAATTTTTATTTATATCCCCAGTTCTCTCTTTTTTGTTTTTGATCTATTTTTAATATTCTTTTTTATTCTTATTCTACCTAATATATAGAATATTAGGTAGAATAAGAGTTAGTAGATCATGGCTGAATGGATCCAAAATGTATGTATGCGCTATTTTTGTTCTGACAATGCAATGTAGAATAAAAATCAATGTAATAAAACTACTTTTATTTACAGTCTTCATTATTTTATATTGTATTGAATTAAAGAATTCAATTATAGGAAAATTCATTATTTTTTGGTTCTGATAGAGAAAACTAAATGAAAAAAAAATTGGATGCGTATTTCGTCTTTCAACCCCTGAAAAGATAAACTCTGCGAGTTTGATTTTTCTCTAAAGTAATAAAAGACATGATACTCTAGTAGTTTAATGTACATAGAAATTAGAAGAATACATAAAA